CTTGTTTGTTACTTCTTAGTAGAGTTCCAACGAAAAACGCCCCATTGAAGGGAATGCCAGAATTTTCTATTTCTAGGATCAATCAAATAGGGTTTTGTCGTTATAAAACACGGGATTCTATGGAAGCAATGAAAAATAGATACGAATAGAACAAGAAAGGGGAAATAAAAAAAACATAGTATAGAAAAGTTATACAAAGTTATATACGAATCACTACCCCCCCCTTTTTTATTTCCTTAATGGAATTTCATTTGATTAGGGAGAAGTTCCTTAAAAATCTCCGCCTTCTTTAAAATATCCCGAACAGTTCCTGTAGGCTGAGCACCTTTTTCAAGGAAATATAGAATAGCAGGAACATTTAAATAAGTTTGATTCCTTATCGGATCATAAAAACCCACTTTCCGAAGATCTCTTCCCTCTCTTCGGGATCGAACATCAATTGCAACGATTCGATAGACGGCTCATTGGGATAGATGTAGATGAACAATACCCCCCCTAGAACCGTATAGGAAGTTTTCTCCTCGTACGGCTCGAGAAAAAATGATTCGAAGTTTTTTCTATGTATAGAATTCTAACGAATGGCAAAAGGATCCATAAAATCAATTAGACTGCGATTTAACTCATTTTTTTATTCTTCCCTCTTGAAAAAAAAATCATTTGTACTCATAACTCAAGTTGGAAAATTCTCAAAAATAGCTCAAAGGAAAATCTTTAGGCAATTTCATTTTTTGAGTGGTCTTTAACCCCCCTTTTTGTTTGTCTCGTTTAAAATCTATTTTGATTCTTTATTCTGATCCAGTTATTAAGACAATGGAAACGGCGTTTCCTTGTTCTGGGATCCTTTATCTTTGTTTTAAATCATTGGGTTTAGACATTACTTCGGTGCTTCTTAATCCTTTCAAAATGGCAGCAACATACCCTTTTTGTGATTTCTTTCTATCAAAGAATCATATGAACGATTGATTCCCGCGTGATACACTTTGGATCCAAAGGGTTTTATCAATTCCAACAAATTTGCTTTTGGAATTGAAAACTTGCTCGAATCGGATCCTTTCGATTTCTATATCGAAGATCTACTTACGAAGTTGTTCCAATTTATTGATTGGCATTAACCCTAGATCCTTGCCCCTGAGAAATGAATCAATACTTTCTACTCGAGCTCCATCATGTACTATTTACATTACAACCCAACAAAAAAGAGGGGTTGTAGTGGAAGAGAACAAACGATGTCGAGCCAAGAGCACCTTCATTCCTATATAAACCTATAAAAAATGGTGGATGTAAGACTAAGAATCCACACCGGATCGTGTCCTTCAAGTCGCACGTTGCTTTCTACCACATCGTTTCAAACGAAGTTTTACCATAACATTCCTCTAATTTGGAACCAGTATGGAATTGATTCAATTATGGAATCATGAATAGTCATTGGTTCAGTCGGTACATAGACATAGTAATCTATACTTTTTTTCTATACATAGATGGTGAAGATTTTTCTGAAAAAATATTAGCAAGACCCCATCTTTCTTTAAAGATTACATTTGATCATCATAAGAAAGCTAAATCTCTGTTTCTTTTCGAATCGAATCATCAATGATTTAAAGCAAATAAATAGATCTAACAATAAATCCAATTTCGTTTTTTTCATGAGATGGCTAAAAAAGACTGATGTAAGGGAAGAGTTAGGTCCTTATTCTTTCGATTCTTATTTTTTCAATCAGATGAACGAATAGGGGGTTTTCGTATCTATCAGATAGACTGAGCAACTGTCACTGTTATGGATATTCTATGTTAAATTGAAATATTTCGTTAAAGTGAAATATTTCAATTTAACATAGATTTTAACATAGAAGGGATTACAATTCTTTTTCACAAAAACCGAAAGACTGTTGTTACTGAAATAGAATGAAATCGAACGATAACAATACATACATATAAGCTAAGCATTTCCTCATTGTAATTTTATATGTATTTTATTTAACCTGGGGTTAAGTAATCTTTCTGCAATCTTGCCAGAAAGTAAAATGAATAAAATGTATGAATCACCTCCCCGTCTCAATCATTACATGGATTTACAATTATTCATTAGAGCCAAACACGAAATACTTAAAAAGTTCAAAGAAAATACATCGGTTACATATGTAACTTGATTCTTTGTTAATGCAATTTGGACAGACACAGATATTCAAATTAATACCTTCCATTGCTGATTAACGCCTATCTATTCCCCAAATTCTATGGGAATGATGAGTCATAAATAAAAAAAAAGGATCCTTTTTTATGGAATGCGGACTATCTTGTCTAGGGACAAAGACAAACAAGTCCAGATTAAGTCCTTGTCCTTGCTCCTATTTTTTTTTTACCCTAACCCAGTCTTAAGAGAATTAATCCCATTGAGTCAATTTCATTAGTACCAAGAGCCCCCTCTTACTCTTGTTTAGAATTCAGAGATCCGCAGAACATTAGAACATTAATAATTGGGATACTTTAAATGATAGGGAATAAAAGATAGGTACGAATAAAAGATAGGAAAGATAGGCTCTTTCGCATTTCGATTCAAAAAGGATCTTTGCAAATTCAAATAGATATGGGACGTCAGGTTTTTCTAAGTAACTAATTTCCTTCAATATGAAGGAAATGAGCATAGGACAAAAGCCCGCCCTACTTTTTTGAATTCAAACTCTTGTGATCTATGTTCCCATCTTACTTGGATCACAAATATATTCAGTTGCATCAGCATGTCATTTGAACTCGATTAAGTTCAGTTTTTGATGATATGATTCAGAGAAGAATCATTAAAAATCAGAAAAGAAACAATAATAGCATTCTATCCAATATTAGGCCTTTAAACCGAATGTTGTTTCAAAAAGCAATGCAATCTTTATTCTGATAAAATTATGATAGAACGGATATGCTCTGGGACGGAAGGATTCGAACCTCCGAATAGCGGGACCAAAACCCGTTGCCTTACCACTTGGCTACGCCCCATTTCGATTTCTATTCAACACTCATAAAGAATAATATTGGTATTGGGTGTTCGTCAATTCCGGTCCAAATATCTATAGAAAATCTTTATAGAACAGATTAGATTCTTGCTAGGATTTTGATACGTGTAGATCTAGAATGCAACTGAATTTATTGATCATTACATATAATTCAATTAAGATATTGTATGAAAGAAAGTATGATTTCTTCTATTCTCTTTTGAGAATTGGAGGATTTTTGATTGGGTAGGTTCAAAGAAAAAGAAGGTTTTTTTCTACCTTACTTGATTTTTACTTATATCAATAACTCAATCAAAATGCAATTATCTCCAAGAAAAAAATGTCTGTTATGCTTAATATCTTTAGTTTGATCTGTATCTGTCTTAATTCTGCCCTTTATTCGAGTAGTCTTTTATTCGCCAAATTGCCCGAGGCCTATGCTTTTTTGAATCCAATCGTAGATGTTATGCCAGTCATACCTTTGTTCTTTTTTCTCTTAGCCTTTGTTTGGCAAGCTGCTGTAAGTTTTCGATGAAATCTTTAATACTATGCCTAGGAAATTCATGATTTATTCGAGAAAAAAATTCTAACAATACAAATACAATTAATAAGATCAACTAAGTCTTACAGTATGAACCTTCGACTCAAACATGGAAAGTCTGGGATAGCCGCGATAAATCAAAATTAGGCTCGCCCCATTTCCCCATTCTGACCTTTTTTCCAATGAAAGACCCTAACCCTATTAGGGTCCTCCACAATATCTAATTGTGGATATGAAAGAAATTTTTGGTAATGAAAGACTCTTATTACAAATGAATTTTCATTTCGAAAAATGCTTTTCTATTTCTAGAAAGCACTTCATTTCTTGGTGTCAAAATAGAATATGTGGTATAAAAATGGAGGATCTATTCTCTTTTCTCGTTTTTTCCCAAAAATGCTCTTGGAGATTGTGTAATGCTTACTCTCAAACTTTTCGTTTACACAGTAGTGATATTCTTTGTTTCTCTCTTCATCTTTGGATTCCTATCTAATGATCCAGGACGTAATCCTGGGCGTGAAGAATAAAATCAAAAAGGGTTTGCGAAATTTGAAAGATAAATCAATCATCAACGGAAAGAGAGGGATTCGAACCCTCGGTACGAATAACTCGTACAACGGATTAGCAATCCGCCGCTTTAGTCCACTCAGCCATCTCTCCCAATTGAAAAAGATAATTATTATTACTATGTTACATTACACATGAAGTAAGGATTGAAAAAAGTCTTTCTTTCTCTTTCTTTAGATTATGTACAACTTTTATCAGCAATTTAGATAAAGTAAGGGCTCGAAAGGTCCAATAGAAAGAAAAAATATAAAGAAAAATAAAGAAGGCCTTGTTGCTTTGATTTTGTTCCTTTTATTCCCATGGCCTGGCCTGGTCAATACCTAGCCGGGCCTTTTTTTTGTTCCAACGAATCCTAGATAAAATCTAAAATAATTTCTCTGATTTGAAAAAAAAATGCTTGCTATTAAAGCAACAACAAAAAGACGAAGGACTTTTTCCTTTCTTATTATATAAAATCAAAGTGTCATTTCTTATTATTCTGTCTTCCTTTTTTATTTACTTGACGACTTTACTGGAATAAAAAAATGAAACTATGGATTCTTACACAATGCATTTTTATGTTATGATTTCAGTGGTTTTGGCGAGCCGCGTCTATCAAACTCCTCCAGCAAAAGAAAAGATAGAACTTGTTATTTAGTTATTTAAATGAGCCCTCTTTTCCGAATCTCATTAAATTTGAATTCCCCCACGAAAAACGTCAACACTCTAATTTTCATGATTCTTTTATGATCCTATCTTGATTTCGCCTAATTCCCCTATTCGACAAAAGGTCCATTTTTGTATAATAATCACATTGTAGCGGGTATAGTTTAGTGGTAAAAGTGTGATTCGTTCTATAAAACCCTCTTAATAGTTAAGGGGTCTTTCGGTTTGATTCATATTCCGATCAAAAACTTTATTTCTTAAAAGGATGT